TCCGCTTAGCCCTATCCCCCTCTAGGGGTATTTTAGTGATAGGTTCTATAGGAACTGGACGCTCCTATTTGGTCAAATACCTAGCGACAAACTCCTATGTTCCTTTGGTATTTCTGAACAAGTTCCTGGATAACAAGCCTAAAGGTTTTCTTATTCATGATATCGATATTGATGATAGTGACAATATTGATGATAGTGACGAGATTGATGCTAGTGACGATATCGATCTTGACCTCGATACGGAGCTGGAGCTGCTAACTCTGATGAATGCGCTAACTATGGATATGATGCCGGAAATAGACCGATTTTCTATCACCCTTCAATTCGAATTAGCAAAAGCAATGTCTCCTTGCATAATATGGATTCCAAACATTCATGATCTGGATGTGAATGAGTCGAATTACTTATCCCTCGGTCTATTAGTGAACTATCTATCCAGGGATTGTGAAAGATGTTCCACTAGAAATATTCTTGTTATTGCTTCGACTCATATTCCCCAAAAAGTGGATCCCGCTCTAATAGTTCCGAATAAATTAAATACATGCATTAAGATACGAAGGCTTCTTATTCCACAACAACGAAAGCACTTTTTCAATCTTTCATATACTAAGGGATTTCACTTGGAAAAGAAAATGTTCCATACTAATGAATTCGGGTCCATAACCATGGGTTCCAATGCACGAGATCTTGTAGCACTTACCAATGAGGCCCTAGCGATTAGTATTACACAGAAGAAATCAATTATAGACACTAATACAATTAGATCCGCTCTTCATAGACAAACTTGGGATTTGCGATCCCGGGTAAGATCGGTTCAGGATCATGAGATCCTTTTCTATCAGATAGGAAGGGCTGTTGCACAAAATGTACTTCTAAGTAATTGCCCCATAGATCCTATATCTATCTATATGAAGAAGAAATCATGTAACGAAAGGGATTCTTATTTGTACAAATGGTACTTCGAACTTGGAACGAGCATGAAGAAATTAACGATACTTCTTTATCTTTTGAGTTGTTCTGCCGGATCGGTCGCCCAAGACCTTTGGTCTCTACCCGGGCCTGATGAAAAAAATGGGATCACTTCTTATGGACTCGTTGAGAATGCTTCTGATCTAGTTCATGGCCTATTAGAAGTAGAAGGTGCTCTGGGGGGATCCTCACGGACAGAAAAAGATTGCAGTCAGTTTGATAATGATCGAGTGACATTGCTTCTTCGGCCCGAACCAAGGAATCCTTTAGATATGATGCAAAATGGATCTTGTTCTATCGTTGATCAGAGATTTCTCTATCAAAAAGACGAATCGGAGTTTGAAGAAGGGGAAGTAGAAGGAGCCCTCGACCCGCAACAGATAGAAGAGGATTTATTCAATCACATAGTTTGGGCTCCTAGAATATGGCGCCCTTGGGGCTTTCTATTTTATTGTATCGAAAGGCCCAATGAATTGGGATTTCCCTATTGGGCCAGGTCATTTCGGGGCAAGCGGATCATTTATGATGAAGAGAATGAGCTTCAAGAGAATGATTCGGAGTTCTTGCAGAGTGGAACCATGCAGTACCAGACACGAGATAGATCTTCCAAAGAACAAGGCTTTTTTCGAATAAGCCAATTCATTTGGGACCCTGCAGATCCACTCTTTTTCCTATTCAAAGATCAGCCCCCTGTCTCTGTGTTTTCACATCGAGAATTCTTTGCAGATGAAGAGATGTCAAAAGGGCTTCTTACTTCCCAAACAGATCCTCCTACATCTATATATAAACGCTGGTTTATCAAGAATACGCAAGAAAAGCACTTCGAATTGTTGATTCATCACCAGAGATGGATTAGAACCAATAGTTCATTATCTAATGGATCTTTCCGTTCTAATACTCTATCCGAGAGTTATCAGTATTTATCAAATCTGTTCCTATCTAACGGAAGGCTATTGGATCAAATGACAAAGACATTGTTGAGAAAAAGATGGGTTTTCCCGGATGAAATGAAAATTGGATTCATGTAACAGGAGAAAGGTTTCCCATTCCTTAGCCGGAAGGATATATGGCCATGAAATAAATAGGGAGTGGAACAGAATTGACTGGGTGGTAGAGTCGTGGAAAGGCTTGTTTCTTCCAAATTTTGGACCTTAGCTCCATGGAACAATATGCTACTGCTGAAACATGGAAGAATTGAAATCTTGGATCAAAACACTATGTATGGATGGTATGAACTGCCTAAACAAGAATTCTTGAACAGCGAACAACCAGAGCCTATTACTCACTACATCAAAAAATTTCATTAATGAAAGATGTAAATCCATTGGAAAATCAAAACAAAAATACGCATGTCTGATGAAATAGTTGTTGCTATCTGCTCCAATAACAAATCGTTGGTTTAACGGAATAACTAAATAAAATAGATCGACCTGAGACGAAGATAAAGGTCGATGGATCTTCTCAATTGGAAGATCCCCGAGATGGATAATACACATTCCAGTTGACCGAACCCAATTCGAATTGTTTTGTT